TTGGGTAGGGAAAGGGGAAGCATTCAAAATTGTAGAGTATACAGAAGAAGAAAGAAAAAGAGAAGAAGAAAAAGAGACGAAGGAAAGAACGGAGAAAGAGCGAATACAGATAGCAGAGGCCTGGGATACCATTCCAGTTACACAAGTAATAAGAGGTTGCATGTTACTAACTCAATCTATTTTTAGAAAATATATTGTATTACCTTCATTGCTAATTGCAAAAAATAGTGGACGCATGTTCCTATTTCAATTTCCCGAATGGTTTGAGGATTTACAGGAATGGAATAGAGAGATGCATGTTAAATGTACCTATAATGGTGTTCCATTATCCGAAACAGAATTTCCGAAAAATTGGTTGACAGACGGTATTCAGATAAAAATCTTATTTCCTTTCCGTCTGAAACCTTGGCACAAATCGAAACTACGATCATCTAAGAAAGGTTTAATGAAAAAGAAAAAAGAAAAAGATGATTTTTGTTTTTTAACAGTTTGGGGAATGGAAACTGAACTTCCTTTTGGTTCGCCCCGAAAAGGACCTTCCTTTTTTAAACCCATTTTTAAAGAAATTGAAAAAAAAATTGGAAAATTTAAAAAGAAGTCTTCTCGAGTTCTAATAGTTTTTAAAAGAAAAATAAAATTACTTCGAAAAGTTTTAAAAGAAACAAAAGAATGGGTTATCGAAAGTGTTATTTTTATAAAAAAAATAATAAAAGAACTTTCAAAAATTCTGTTATTTCGATTAACAGGAAGAGAAGTATATGAATCAAGTGAAATTAAAGAAGAAAAAGATTCTATAATAAGCAATCAGCTAATTCACAAATCGTTTAGTAAAATTGCATCTACGAATTGGACAAATTCTTCATTAACAGAAAAAAAAATCAAGGATTTGACTACTAGAACAAGTACAATTCGAAATCAAATAGAAAGAATTATAAAAGAGCAAAAAAAAGTAACTCCAAGAATAAATAATATTAGTCTTAAAAAAAGAAGTTATAATGCTAAAAGATTCGAAAAATGGCAAATATTCAAAAAAAGAAATGCTCAATTAATCTCTAAATTACCTCTTTTTTTGAAATTTTTCATTGAAAGAATCTACACAGATATATTTTTATGTATCATTAATATTCCCAGAATGAATACAGAACTTTTTCTTGAATCAACAAAAAAAATTATTGCTAAATCCCTTTACAATAATGAAAGAAAACAAGAAAGAATTAATAAAATTAAGAAAAATCTAATTCCATTTATTTCGACTATAAAAAAGTCACTTGATAATATTAGTAATAGTCAAAAAAATTCACCTATTTTTTATGACTTATCCTACGTGTCACAAGCATATGTATTTTTCAAATTATCACAAATCCAAGTTAGTAACTCGTATAAATTAAGAGCTGTTCTTCAATCTCAAGGAATCCCCCCGCCTGAAATAAAGGATTCTTTTGAAACACAAGGAATGGTTGATTCGAAATTAGGGGATAAGAAACTTCCGAGTTATGAAATGAATCAATGGAAAAAGTGGTTAAGAGGATATTATCAATACAATTTATCTCAGAGCAGATGGTATAGATTAATACCAGAAAAATGGCGCAATACAGTTCATCAGCGTAAAAAGGAAAATTTTAGCAAAAGGCATTCATATGAAAAAGACCAATTAATTGATTTCAAAAAACAAAAACAAATTGAAGTATATTCATTATCTAATCAAAAAAGAAAAGAGAATTTGCAAAAATACTATAAATATGATCTTTTATCATATAAATTTCTTAATTATGAAAATAAAACGGAATACTTTTTTTATAGATCTCCGTTTCAAGAACGTAAGAAGCAAGAGATTTCTTATAACACGCATAAAGAAAATATACTGAGGAACATCCCTATCGATAATTATCTAGGAAAGGTCCATATTCTATATATGGAAAAAACGGTCGATAGAAAATATTTTGATTGGAACATTCTCAATTTTGATCTTAAACAAAAAGGCGATATTGAGGCCTGGGTCAGCAATGGGAATCAAAATACTCAAATAATTCCTAAAAAAGATCTTTTTTACCTTATGATTCCAGAAATCAATCCACCAAACTCCGACAAAGTATTTTTTGATTGGATGGGAATGAATGAAAAAATGCTAAAGTGTCGCATAGCGAATTTGGAACCTTGGTTCTTCCCAGAATTTGTGTTACTTTATAATGCATATAAAAGCAAACCTTGGTTTATACCAAGCAAATTACTTCTTTCAAATTTGAATAAAAATGAAAATAGTAGTGAAAATCAAAAAATAAATCAAAAGCAAAAAGGAAGTTTTTTGATACCATCGAATAAAAAGCATCGAAATCAAGGAGAAAAAGAACCCACAAGTCCAGGAAATCTTGGATCCGTTCTCTCACAACAAAAAGATAGTGAAGAAAATTATGCAAGATCAGACATGAAAAAGGGGAAAAAGAAAAAACAATACAAAAGCAGCGCGAGAGCAGAACTAGATTTCTTCCTGAAACGTTATTTGCTTTTTCAATTGAGATGGGACGATACTTTGAATCAAAGACTGATCAATAATGTCAAGGTATATTGTCTCCTGCTTAGACTGATAGATCCAACCCAAATTACTATACCCTCGATTCAAAATAGAGAAATGAGTTTGGATATAATGCTGATTGAGAAGAATTTAACTCTTAACCAATTGATGAAAAAGGGAATATTGATTATAGAACCCATTCGTCTGTTTGGAAAAAACGATGCACAATTTATTATGTATCAAACCATAGGTATTTCATTGGTTCATAAGAGTAAGCACCAAACTAATCAAAAATATCAAGAACAAAGATATGTTTCTAAGAAGAATTTTGATGAAACTATTTCATCACACCAAAGAATAACTGAAAATAGAGACAAAAATCATTTGGATTTGCTTGTTCCTGAAAATATTTTCTCGTTTAGACGTCGTAGAAAGTTGAAAATTCTAAGTTGTTTTAATTCAAAGAATAGAAATGGTGAAGATAGAAATCCAGTATTTTGGAATGCAAAGGACGTAAAAGACAGCAGCCAAGTTTCGCATGACAGTAACCATTTTGATAGAGAGAAAAATCAATTAATGAAATTAAAGCTCTTTCTTTGGCCTAATTATCGATTAGAGGATTTAGCTTGTATGAATCGTTATTGGTTTGATACCAATAATGGCAGTCGTTTCAGTATGTTAAGAATACATCTGTATCCACGATTGAAATTTTGACATTTCGTGGATAATACACTTTTTCTATATATTCTATACCCTATATATATAATAGAGTATATCAAAGCAAACAAATACATAGATCACATGTCTTGTCTCACATTTCATTCTAATATCCAATAGGAAATGAATAATGTCTCGATTAGATCTCGAAATGAATCAACAGAACCTTCTTTGTTTTAGGTCTAAATTCTTCGATGCGAAAATGTACCAATCCTTTTCTATCCCTATCTAAATCCAATTAGAAATTGGATTAATTGATTTGAATTCAGAAAATTAGGAGTTCATAAAGAAATTTGGATTAGATTATTGTATATACCAGATTCCAATTAATGGCATTATTATTACTGATCAATAAAATCCATATCTGTAAAAAGGGAAAGGGGATTTTTTTATGGTAACAAATTCATTCATTTCGGTTATTTCTCAAAAAGAAAACGAAGAAAACAGAGGGTCTGTTGAATTTCAAGTATTCAGTTTTACCACTAAGATAAGAAGACTTACTTCACATTTGGAATTGCACAAAAAAGACTCTTCATCCCAGAGAGGTTTGCGGAAAATTTTGGGAAAACGCCAACGACTGCTGGCCTATTTGTCAAAAAAAAATAGAAGACGCTATAAAGAATTAATTAGTGAGTTAAATATTCGAGAGATAAAAACTCGTTAATTTGAAGCGTGATACCATTTGAGCTTAGTCGTTTAAATTTTGATGAACTTCTTTTTACTTTCAGCAATGCATGGAAGAACGACTCGGGAAAAAACTTATGATTGCACCAACTACAAGAAAAGACCTCATGATAGTCAATATGGGCCCTCACCACCCATCAATGCATGGTGTTCTTCGACTGATTGTTACTCTCGATGGTGAAAATGTTATTGATTGTGAACCAATACTGGGTTATTTACATAGAGGGATGGAGAAAATTGCGGAAAATCGAACAATTATACAATATTTGCCTTATGTAACGCGTTGGGATTATTTAGCTACTATGTTCACAGAAGCAATAACCGTAAATGGACCCGAACAGCTAGGCAATATTCAAGTACCTAAAAGGGCTAGCTATATCAGAGCTATTATGTTGGAGTTAAGTCGTATCGCTTCTCATTTGTTATGGCTTGGCCCTTTTATGGCAGATATTGGGGCACAGACCCCTTTCTTCTATATTTTTCGAGAACGAGAGTTAATATATGACTTGTTCGAAGCTGCTACCGGTATGCGCATGATGCATAATTATTTTCGTATCGGAGGAGTAGCTGCTGATCTACCTCATGGCTGGATAGATAAATGTTTGGATTTTTGCGATTATTTTTTAACCGGGGTTGCTGAATATCAAAAGCTTATTACGCGGAATCCTATTTTTTTAGAACGAGTTGAAGGCGTAGGCATTATTGGCGCAGAAGAAGCACTAAATTGGGGTTTATCGGGCCCAATGCTACGAGCTTCCGGAATACAGTGGGATCTTCGTAAAATTGATCGTTATGAGTCTTACGACGAATTTGATTGGGAGATTCAATGGCAAAAAGAAGGGGATTCATTAGCTCGGTATTTAATACGAATCAGTGAAATGACAGAATCCATAAAAATTATCCAACAGGCTCTGGAAGGAATTCCAGGGGGACCCTATGAGAATTTAGAAATTCGACGCTTTGGTAGAATAAAAGACCCTGAATGGAATGATTTTGACTATCGATTTATTAGTAAAAAACCTTCTCCAACTTTTGAATTGGCTAAGCAAGAACTTTATGTAAGAGTCGAAGCACCAAAAGGAGAATTGGG